TAGGCATGAGTGATCAAATGGAATAAAGCAGCTCGATAAGAGCCTATCCCTGGGGCTAACATAATATAACCCAATTGAGACATTGTAGAATAGGCTAAACTTCTCTTAATGTCTCTTTGAGCAAGAGCTAAAGTAGCTCCTAATAGTACCGTTATTACACCTATCAAAGAAATGAGATTCATTATGTAAGGTATGACTGTGAAAAGCGGAAGAAATCGAGCGACAAGAAAAATGCCTGCTGCTACCATAGTAGCAGCATGGATAAGAGCTGAAATAGGAGTAGGCCCCTCCATGGCATCAGGTAACCATACATGAAGGGGAAATTGTGCGGATTTAGCAACTGCACCGACGAATAATAGGGAGGCACACAGAGTAGCAAATAAAGAGTTGACCCCATTATTACGGATCAGGTTATTGAAGATTTCGAACAAATCTCGAAATTCGAAACTCCCTGTTATCCAATAAAAACCTAAGATTCCTAATAATAACCCAAAATCCCCTACACGATTAGTTACAAACGCTTTTTGACAAGCATTTGCGGCAGCCGGTCGTGTGAACCAAAAACCTATTAATAAATACGAACACATTCCCACTAGTTCCCAAAAAATATGAATTTGTATCAAATTGGAACTAGTAACTAATCCCAACATGGAAGTATTGGAAAAACTCATATAAGCAAAAAATCTCAAATATCCTTGATCATGAGACATATAATTGTCACTATAAATAAGAACCATGATTCCAACCGTAGTGATTAGTATTGACATAATAGAAGTAAGTGGATCGATCAAGTAGCCGAACTCTAAGGAAAAATCAGTATTGATGGTCCAAGACCATAGATGTTGATAGATAGAACTGCCATTTATCTGTTGAATAGACAGATCGGACGAAAAAACCATAACTATACTTAGCAATGAAACACTAGGAAAAGTCCACATACGACGCAGATTTTTTGTTGCGGTCGGAACAAGCAGAAGTCCCAACCCTATTGACATAGTAACTGGAAGTAGAGCGAAAGGTATGATCCATGCATATTGATATGTATGTTCCATAAGAAAATCAAACTTTCTTTTTTTATTCTTATTAATTGTTTCCCATTCACCAGCCCTTATTTCTTCCGGAAGGAGCAATAATCAAATAAATAAAAAAAAATCAAGATATACAAGATATAAAAGAACTCAAATATGATTTTTCATTCTTAATTATTCTGATTCTTTCCAAACTATTGAAAAAAAAAAACAAAAAATTCAAATAATCAAGTTACTAGTTAAAAGCTACTACCTAGTTATTAACGAAGATATTTATTAAGATAAAAAATACGAGATTTTCAATTATTCCACTATATACATACGATACGGTGATTTCTATCCATATTTATATCAATATAGTAAGGAAAAAGAATGATACCAAAATTTCAAGTACTTTATTCTGATATGTATCGTAGGATCTGCCAATAACTCGATCCAATAAACCTAGTTTTTTTTTTAGTTTCTTCGGAGTCATTAACTAAAACAAATTCTGGAATTGATTGGCTTCTAGTCCAATAAAACAAACTTATGTTTATGTGTTTATGAAAAATCCTAGAATACTTGTCACTTCGCATAGAACTAAAAAGAGAAATTACTCAAATTCCCTTTATTTTATCAAGTAATGTATTGTTTAACGGATTAACTACTTTAGATTTCATTTCAATTTAAATTATGTGGACTCTATCTCCGAGCTTGATCAATTAATAGAAAAAGGTTACATTCATTATTGGTTTCCTAAATTAGGAAAGGGTTCTTAAGCTTTTCGATTTATTAAAAATAACATTTATAATATATATATATATTATCTAAATAGACTGAGATATGAATTGGAACCTTTTTAATTCTTATCAATGGCATCCGATTCAACGGTAGTAGATCCCGCCCGTAGACATAGATTGAATAAAGATATGAAGCCCCCAATCAGTACAAATTATTCTTTCTTCGAACATTGGATGTAATGGAAATGTGAAAAAAAAAAAATTCCCTTGAAAATCACATCGTTTTTTCTTTTTTCTTCTATTTCATTTCTTTTTTTATCCTTAATGATACCATATGCGATGCTGATCTATCTGTATCCATACTCTTCTATGTTATGAAGTAAGCATAAGTATCGGCTATGGAATAAAGATAGATAATGAATAGTTAATAGAAAGAACAATCTATTTTGAATTGAACAATAAATGTCTTTCACGTCCAACTATAAAAATGAGTGACCCTTTTATTTTGAAATGGCGGTTCCAAAGAAACGTACTTCTCTGTCAAAAAAGCATATTCGTAGAAATATTTGGAAAGGAAGGGGATATCAGGCCGCGGCAAAAGCTTTATCTTTAGCTAAATCTATTTCTACCGGGCATTCAAAAAGTTTTTTTGTGCGACAAACAAGTAATAAAGCCTTGGAATGATCTGAATCTGCATCAGCATGACTCGATGAATTGGATGATTAAATTTATAAGATGAAGAATTCACATTAACTAATGTTTTGAACTCATCAATATGAGATAGAACTAGCTGTTGTGGTATGTAGAATATGAAGTATTCTGTATACTAGGTTCTAAAAATGATTTCTTTTTTTGTTTGAAAAAAAAAAAAGAAAGAAAAAGAAGTAGTTAGACACAAAATACAAGGTTTCACCTTTCATTGATTGGTTTTTATAATTCGCGAGATGGGGATTGTAACTTTCCCCATCGATTCATTTTTCACAATAACAAAACTCTTACTTTTTTTCTTAGGAAGGGATTGCCTTATTGGATTATGTATCTCCAATAGTTATACATCATTAATATTTTTGGAAAATCTGAAACAAGTATGAACGAGGTTAGAGCCCCCTTTTTTGTTCCAAAGTAAGGCGGGGGTAAGATTCATAGTCAAAGTCAATGGATTATTGAAACTAATTGATTAAAATATACATTTTAAAACTTTGATTTGTAGCTCTCTGAATCACTACATATCTACAAGGACTCCCTCTTGTTTCGAACAGATAAAAAAAAAAAAACAAAATAATAAAACTGCCAGGATCCCATTTAAATCGATATTTATGTACTAAATAATGAGTCAATCTTACGTTACGTAATCCAACCCCAATGGATCCTATCCCATGTTTGAGCTGGAGGATCGATCAATCGATATATCTAGATCCAATATCTAAATTATTTTATCTATTAATATTAGATTTCAAATCTATATATAAAGAGATCTTATCAGTTTAAATTGGATTTTCTAAGTTTTCTAAGTTAAAGTACATACAGTAGAATTCCGATAAAGATTGAAACTCTTTTGTTATACGATATGCCCGGTCCAATACCTAATGGGTTTGGTAAATCCTCACACAAATTATGTTCTGTATACAATGAAGATCCCAATCATTAATACATCTTTGATACCAAACTATCCAAATTTTCATAGAAATCCTTTGGATGTAGTGATGAAGTTGTGATATATAAAAAATCTTGTTTTATTTTGTTCATTGAAAAATGAATCTTTTTCATTTCGGATCTATCAAATCAGATAAATGAGAAATGAATCGTCAAAAAATGATAAAAAAATTCTTAGTTCTATACCTGGACTCAGGGCATAACCGTCTAGTTCCAACTATTCCAGAAGAACTTATAATACGGAAAAGCCCGCTGTTTAAAACGACCCCCTGCCACGATACTAAGGATTATTGAGCGTTTAAATATTTATTTGAACGGGTCTTTATTCATCGATTCTAACATTTCCTAAAATAGATTGCATTAAATCCCTCAATCTCGACGATTGAACATCATATGGACTATGATTATTTCGATGATGCCGCCATGGTGAAATTGGTAGACACGCTGCTCTTAGGAAGCAGTGCTAGAGCATCTCGGTTCGAGTCCGAGTGGCGGCATCCTCTAAAAAAGGCACAATAGATCCTATAATGAATTCAATTCCGGATTTCCATTCCGTAATTGGGGATACCCCCCTAAAACAAATTATGATATTTGCCACTTTAGAACATATATTAACTCACATCTCTTTTTCTATCATTTCAATTGTTATTACGATTCATTTGATGACCTTATTAATCCATGAAACCGTAGTACTATTTGATTTGTCAGAAAAAGCCATGATGGCTACCTTTTTCTGTATAACAGGATTATTAGTTACTCGTTGGATTTATTCGAGACATTTGCCGTTAAGCGATTTATATGAATCTTTAATGTTTCTTTCATGGAGTTTCTCCATTATTCATATGTTTCCTAAAAGACGGAACCAGAAAAGTTATTTAAGCGCAATAACCGCGCCAAGTGCTATTTTTACCCAAGGCTTTGCCACTTCGGGTCTTTCAACCGAAATGCATCAATCTGCAATATTAGTACCTGCTCTACAATCCCAGTGGTTAATGATGCACGTAAGTATGATGTTATTGAGTTATGCAGCTCTTTTATGTGGATCGTTATTATCCGTAGCTCTTTTAGTCATTACATTTCGAAAAAACCTAGATATTCCTCGCAAAAGCAATCATTTATTAATTGGGTCATTTTCCTTTGTGAATGAAAAAAGAAGCGTTTTACAAAACACTTCTTTTCTTTCATTTAGAAATTATCACAGGTATCAATTAACTCAACAATTAGATCAGTGTAGTTATCGTGTCATTAGTCTAGGGTTTACTTTTTTAACCATAGGTATTCTTTCGGGAGCAGTATGGGCTAATGAGGCATGGGGGTCTTATTGGAATTGGGACCCCAAGGAAACTTGGGCATTTATTACTTGGACCATATTCGCGATTTATTTACACAGTAGAACAAATCAGAACTTTCAGGGTGTGGATTCGGCAATTGTGGCTTCTATAGGATTTCTTATAATTTGGATATGCTATTTTGGGGTCAATCTATTAGGAATAGGACTACATAGTTATGGTTCATTCACATTAACAACTAATTGAAGAAAGGGCCTGAAGAATACATAGGAACATCGTCCCGTATATTATATAAAGAAGGTTTGTGCAAGTTTTTTCGAACCATTTGAATCACTACTTGATTCAAATGGTTCGAAAAAACTTTAGATGTATCTGATTATAATTCACTTCATTTTTTTTTCTTTCATTGAACGCTTTTAAAAATCACACAGTTCTTTTACATTAATGTAATGTCTTATTGATGAAAACTATTTATGAAAATAAATAGATAGAATAGCTTCTATCCTGTCAATTGATAGCGAGAGAACGAAATCAGGATAAATACCAATACCTATTACAGGTAGAAGGATACAGACCGAAACAAATAGTTCTCGTGGTCCAGAATCAAAAAAATAAGAGTTTGGAACGTTGAATAGCTTGTAGCCATAGAACATCCGACGTGACATAGATAATGAATAAATAGGAGTTAATATCATTCCAATTGCCATTACGAAAGTTATTAGTATTTTTGGCATTAAAAGATATTTCGGGCTAGTAATTATTCCAAAAAATACTACTGATTCCGCAACAAAACCACTCATTCCTGGCAATGCAAGAGAAGCCATCGAGAAGCTACTGAACATGGTAAATATTTTTGGCATTGGGATAGCTATTCCTCCCATTTCGTCGAGATAAACAAGACGTATTCTATCGTAGCTCGTTCCTGCCAAGAAAAAAAGTGCAGCACCAATAAATCCATGAGAGATTATTTGTAAAATGGCTCCATTGATTCCCGTATCGGTTATGGAACCAATTCCTATAAGTGTGAAACCCATATGAGATACGGAAGAATAGGCTATTCTCTTTTTTAAATTGCGTTGACCGAAAGAAGTTGAAGCTGCATAGATTATTTGAATCGCTCCTACTATCATCAACCAGGGAGAAAATATAGAATGAGCATGGGGTAATAATTCCATATTGATCCGAACCAATCCATACGCTCCCATTTTTAATAAGATTCCCGCTAGAAGCATACATGTACTGTAATGTGCTTCTCCATGGGTATCTGGTAACCATGTATGTAGGGGTATAATCGGCGATTTGACAGCATAAGCAATAAGGAAGCCAATATAGAATATTATTTCCAATCCCAAAGGATACGATTGATTAGCTAATGTTTCAAAATTTAATGTTGGCTCATTGGAGCCATATAAACCCATACCCGGAACTCCCATTAAGAGAAAAATAGAACCCCCCGCTGTGTACAAAATAAACTTTGTAGCTGAGTACAGACGTTTCTTCCCTCCCCATATGGATACAAGTAGGTAAACAGGAATTAATTCTAATTCCCACATGAGGAAAAAAAGTAAAAGGTCTCGAGAGGAAAATGATCCTATTTGACCACTATACATTGCTAACATCAGGAAATGGAACAATCGCGAATCTCTAGTAACTGGCCGAGCCGCTAAAGTAGCTAAAGTAGTGATGAATCCCGTCAGTAAAATGGGTCCTATGGAAAGTCCATCGATTCCCGGTCTCCAGTGAAAATCAAAAGTATTTATCCATTTATAAGCCTCTTCTAATTGGATTAATGGATCGTCCAATTGGAAATGATAACAGAACGCATAGGTCGTTAGAAGGAGTTCTAATAAGCATATACAAATAGTATACCACCGAACCACCTTATTTTTATTCCCTCTACGAGGGAGAAAGAAAATTGACGAACCCGCGGATATCGGCAAAACAACAATTATTGTTAACCAAGGAAAATAACTCGTGGTAAAGACAAGATAGACTTTGACCAGAAAAACCCGCGCTCGGAATAATTTCTCGAGTACGGGTTTTTGTCGGTAAAGAGGAATCAAATGGATTCAAGTGGATTTTTCTAGAACGTATCAATAAGCTAGACCCATGCTGCGAGTTGTCTCATGCCATAAGTAAACCCGAACACTCAAGAAATCCGTTGGACAAGCGGATTCACATCTCTTACAACCTACACAGTCCTCTGTTCTTGGAGCAGAAGCAATTTGTTTAGCTTTACATCCGTCCCAAGGTATCATTTCCAATACATCTGTGGGGCAGGCTCGTACACATTGAGTACACCCTATACATGTATCATAAATCTTTACTGAATGCGACATTGGATCTATAAATTTTTTGAACTTTATGAATTTTCGATCTGGCTTCATTAGTAATTGAATTATATATATTATGTTGTAGACGCCAGACGAATCAGTGGTTTACCAGAACTTTTTTGATAATCAATCTATTTCTGGATCTGTTCATGAGCAAGGGCCAAGATACTTTGATTTCTTACGTTTCAACAAGCATGGTCATACGAATCATACATGCTAGTTCTAAATTAGTGAATATTTTGTGGATAGCTGTCTTTATTTATATCATTAATACTATTTATTCAACAAATTCGATTGATTGATACGAGTTGATTTTCTGTTACGATGGATCGATGAAACAATAGCCGGCCCAATAGCTGCTTCAGCGGCTGCAATAGCTATAACAAAAATCGAGAAAATATCTCCTTTTAATTGACGACTATCAAACAAATCAGAAAATGTTACGAGATTTATATTAACCGCATTCAGTATAAGTTCAAGACACATAAGTGCTCTAACCATGTTTCGACTTGTGATCAATCCATAAATACCGATAGAAAATAAATAGGCACTCAAAATAAGTACATGTTCGGTCATCATTGACCAACCCCTCATCAATTTTGATTCATTTCAATATGAACAACAATTTCACCGATTTGATTAGAATATAAATGAAGTACGAAACAAAGTAAGGTATTAGTAATGGATCGAACTAAACCCCTTTCAATTTCATATATGAACAATAGAATATGAAAATGGAACTGAAGGAAAATTGATGTGATAACATAGAACAAAACAAGACTTTATTTATTTTATTTTGGATCTAAGTATTTATTACTTAATTACTTTACTGCCGGGCCATAGCAATTGCACCTATCAAAGCAACTAAAAGAATTATAGAAATGAGTTCAAATGGAAGGTAAAAATCTGTTGATAAATGAATCCCAATTTGTTGAACGTTACTTGTTAGGTCCTGCTCTATAATCTGATTTGATCTTGTAGTCCAAACAATCCCGTACCACGACGTATCCGAGATAGTAGTAATTAGTGAAAAAAGAATACTTGTACAAACCAGTGAAGTGACCCCATCCCCAACGGTCCAAAGATAGAAATCTTTGTAATATTCTGAACCATTCATGAACATCACAGCAAATAGGATTAAAACATTTACAGCTCCTACGTAAATAAGGAGCTGTGCAGCAGCTACAAAATAGGAGTTAGATGGAATATGGAATAAGGATATACAAACAAGAACCAGTCCCAATGAAAAAGCAGAATAAATTGGGTTGGTAAGTAAGACCACCCCCAGACCCCCTAATATAAGACCTGATCCCAGAAATACTAAAAGAATATCATGTATTGGTCCAGGTAAATCCATTATGTGTAAAAAAAGAGATAAATAAATCGAAATATTTCATAAACTTACTAACCGACCCAAGAAAAAAGAGGTTACCTTATTTTTTTCTTGTATATGATACGTTCCTAATTGAATCCTAAAGGGGTGTAGATTTATATAGATACAGTTATTGGATCAATCCCGCTACTGTATCTGAAAGAGTAGTTCGAAATTGTATATTTTGAAATCATCACAGATCTATGAATCCATTCTAAATCAAAATCAAGCCTTGATTCTCACCAATCAATAGTTATTTACTGACCTAGCAAAATGAAAGAAGCCTCACTCCTTTACTTTAAATCAAAACGGAATCTTAGTAATTGGTAATCGTTTTTGAATCAAGAGGTTTACCCCTGATTATTTTGATTGGAGTCGAATTCGTAATTGTTCGAATTGTGTAATCTCCAATTACTGACATTGGTAACCGGCCCAAAGCAATTTGATTATAATTCAATTCGTGACGATCATAAGTAGAAAGTTCATATTCTTCAGTCATTGATAAACAGTTTGTTGGACAATACTCGACACAATTACCACAAAATATACAGATTCCAAAATCAATACTATAATTAAGCAATCGTTTCTTTCTAATATCCGTTTCCAATCTCCAATGAACAACGGGTAGATCTATGGGGCATACCCGAACACATACTTCACAAGCAATGCATTTATCAAATTCAAAATGGATTCGACCACGAAAACGCTCCGATGTGATCGACTTTTCATAAGGATATTGAATAGTCACAGGTAAACGATTCACGTGAGATAAGGTAATCATGAAACTTTGACCAATATACCTTGCAGCTCGTATTGTCTGTTGACCATAATTCATGAACCCAGTCACCATAGGGAACATATCGTGGATATCCATGAATAGTTTGATGTTTCTTTCTCTTGCTCTAGATAGGTTATGAATCTAGAATATCATATTTTGTTATAGCGAAACGAGTTGGGAAGAAGTTGTTAATAATAGATTGCCTAGAGAAATAGGTAAAAGAAATTTCCACCCAAGGTTTAATAGCTGGTCCATTCTCATCCTAGGTAAAGTCCATCTTGTTGTGATAGGAATGAACAGGAACAAATAAGCTTTAGCTAATGTAATAAGGATACCAATTGTCATTCCAAAGACTCCACCTGTTTTATTTATTCCAAAAGGTTCAGAAATGAATATGTACGGAATAGAGAAATTCCACCCGCCCAAGTAAAGAACTGTTACAAATAATGAAGAAACTAGTAGATTTAGGTAAGAAGCAACGTAAAATAAACCAGATTTAATACCTGAATATTCGGTTTGATAACCTGCTACTAATTCCTCCTCTGCTTCTGGTAAATCAAAAGGTAATCTTTCACATTCCGCTAGGGAAGAAATTAGAAAAACTATAAACCCTATAGGTTGACGCCACAGATTCCACCCCCAAAACCCATATTTTGACTGTGCCTCAACTATATCAACTGTACTTGAACTGTTAGATAATCATAGTCGATGATAACATCACTATTCCCATCGCTATTCCAGAACCGCACATGAGACCTCAGCTTCATACGGCTCCTCGATGGCCACAAATAAATCTAAGGACTGGTTCATTATTACCTCGGCATGTTTGTAGTGTAGATTAGAGTAAAGATGTATCGAAGAGTCCCGAATTAGACCAATGGAATTCCGTCCGCCATAATAAAAAAAAAAAGCGCTTCCGAATTGATCTCATCCTTTATTTTCTAATTAGACTTAGAATTCTTTTAGTTCAGTAATAACTTAATCCTTCAATAAAATACTCGTTGTTTCAATAGATATTTCGACCCATACTTTTCGTACGAAAAAGAATTAGACACTAATTCATGAGTTATAGTTGATAAATCATTATAAGAATTCTATCCGTATAAATATGGATAGGATTGAGGAAAGAAAGAATAAACAAAGATCTCTTATTATTCAGTTTTCCTATTGCATTCCATTTCTTTCGTTCCTGTTCTTCTTTCTCACTCAGAAGGGGGTTTCTAAAAAATCAAATCAAAGGATTACTTCGTTCTCGACAGTCATTTATTTAATCAGTGGATAGAAGCATACTCTGGATCGGAATCGTGAGGAAGTACTGCTTGATCATTTCTACGAACTTAAAGCCCTCATTATGATTCCTTTTATGTTATGCAGAAATATCCCTTTGGATACCTTACATTATCTTCATCACTAATCCTTTGTGTACCTTTGTGTTCCTAACCGTCCACTCATTTTTGATTGATCCCCGGTATGGTAATACATACAACATACACAACATACAACAACATACTATACAATAGTAGAAACTCCATACAGTTGATCTTTTGCACCCGCTTCAAGTCATGATGACTAATCAACCAATCTTGGGGTAAACAGTTTCGACCGCTTATGTTTACTTCCACTTTACTCTCGTACATAGGGAATGAGAATCAATCTTCTTACTGCAAATTCATAAGCTGTTTTGTTTCACTCATATAACTATCTGGTTTAACTCATCGACCCGAATGATGAATAAAAAGAGAAAGGTCTCTATTCAACACATCCAACCCCTTTCCTGGAAATAAAGGAAAGGGGTAAAGGTTCATGTTCCAACGAATCACACGTAGAGATATTGATAACACACACGGAGTTAATGGTATTTCATAACTAATAGATTGAGCAGCAGCTCGTAGACCACCTGAAAAGGAATATTTATTATTCGATCCATATCCTGACATAAGAAGTCCAATAGGAGCAATACTGGAAATAGCGATCCATAAAAAAACGCCTATACTGAGATCGGCTAGAACAAGGCGATAGCCAAAAGGAATTACTAAATAGCTTAGTAGAATTGATATGACCGCTATAGATGGCCCCATACTGAATAAACGAACATCTCCTCTAGATGGGAGAAGATCCTCTTTCAAAAGTAGTTTGGTCCCATCTGCTAGAGCTTGAAGAATTCCCAAGGGGCCGGCATATTCAGGCCCGATACGTTGTTGTATCCCTGCAGATATTTCTCTTTCTAACCACACAATCACGAGTACGCCTATTGTGATTCCCGATACAGGAGTAAAAATAGGGACAAGCAGCCATAAGAGGTCATAGACCTCTTTTAAGGATTCCGATCTGGAAAAAGAATTGATAGCTTGTACTTCTGTCGTATCAATTATCATTTCAACGATCAACTTCTCCCATAATGATATCTATACTACCTAGTATCGTCATGATATCCGCCAATTTCATTCTTTTAACTAGCTGAGGAAGAATTTGCAAATTGATGAAACCAGGTGGACGAATTTTCCATCTCCAGGGAAAAACACTATTATCCCCTATCAGAAAAATTCCCAATTCTCCCTTTGGGGCTTCGACTCTCACATAAAGTTCTTGTTTCGACAATTCAAAAGTGGGAGAAGGCTTTTTACTAATGAATCGATATTCAAAACCATTCCATTCGGAATCACTTGCTCTATCAAAGCGTCGAACTTCTAAGTTCTCATAGGGCCCCCCCGGAATTCCTTCTAGAGCCTGTTGAATAATTTTTATGGATTCCGTCATTTCATTGATTCGTACTAAATAACGAGCTAATGAGTCTCCTTCTTTTTGCCACTGGACTTCCCAATCGAATTCATCGTAACACTCATAATGATCAACTTTACGAAGATCCCATTGGATTCCGGAAGCTCGTAGCATTGGTCCCGATAAACCCCAATTTATTGCTTCCTCCCCACCAATAATGCCCACCCCTTCAACTCGTTCCAAAAAAATGGGATTTTGCGTAATAAGCTTTTGATATTCAACAATTCCTGTTAAAGAATAATCGCAGAAATCCAAACATTTATCTATCCAGCCATGAGGTAGATCAGCAGCGACTCCCCCGATACGGAAATAATTATGCATCATTCGCATACCTGTGGCAGCTTCGAATAGGTCATATAGCAATTCCCTTTCTCTGAAAATATAGAAGAAGGGAGTCTGTGAACCGATATCTGCCATAAAAGGTCCAAGCCATAATAAATGAGAAGCTATACGACTCAGCTCCAGCATAATTACTCTGATATAGCTGGCTCTTTTGGGTACTTGAATATTTCCTAATTGTTCTGGTGCATTTACCGTTATTGCCTCTGTGAACATAGTAGCTAAATAATCCCAACGTGTTACATAAGGAAGATATTGTATAATTGTTCGGTTTTCCGCAATTTTTTCCATCCCTCTGTGTAAATAACCCAATACGGGTTCGCAGTCAATAACATCTTCACCATCTAGAGTAACGATAAGTCGAAGAACACCATGCATTGATGGGTGGTGAGGACCCATATTAACTATCATGAGGTCTTTTCTTGTAGCCGGTACATTCATATGTTTTCTTCTCCGATCCATTATTCTATGAATTGCCGAAAAGGAAATAAATGAGGTTCATCAAAATTCAAGATCTAATAAACCAAAGAATTCAAATAATCTTCAAATTAACGAGCTTTTGGTTCCCGAATATCTAATTGATCGATTAATTTTTTATAACGCACTCTATTTTTCTTTGACAAATAAGCCAGCAGTCGTTGACGTTTTCCCAGAATTTTCCGCAAACCTATCTGAGATAAATAATCTTTTCTGTGCAATTCAAAATGTGAAGTAAGTCTCTGTATCTTATTGGTGAAACTGATTACTTGAAATTCAACAGACCCTTTGTTTTTTTCTTCTTTCGGAATAACTGAGATGAATGAATTTTTTACCATAACCATAAAAATAAAATTTCTCTCTTTTTTTTTTTTTTTCCACAGATATGGATTTTACCAATCAGGAATAATAATAATGCCAGTTATTTTGATCTGATACACCCAATAATCTGGATTTATTCATATATTACTTTATTCTATATTCTATCAAATCAAAATTAAATTCAAATGAATTGTAAGTACAATTTGTAATTTGATTCGATAGAAGGGCAATTTTTGTACCCACAAAAGAAAATTATTTTGACCTAAGAAGATTCTGCCAAATCATTTCTAGATTCAATCCAAATCCGACACCTGATATATAGGAAATGTACCAACCATCAACTAATTCCGAATCGTGGATACATATGTATCCTTGACATACTGAAACGGCTGCCATTATTGGTATCAAACCAGTAGCGATTCATACAAGCTAAATCCTCTAATCGATAATTGGGCCAAAGAAACAATTTGAATTGAATGAATTTATTTATATCTGTATCAATATGCTTGTCCTCATCCAAAAATTGTCCCCAGTTCCTTACATTGTTGTCATTGAAAAATACCGGATTTCTATCCATAGCATTCCTATTTCCGGAATTGAAACAAATTAGAATTCTCAATTCTCTACGACGCCTAGGGGATAGAATATTTTCAGGAACAAGCAAATCATAATGATTTTCGTCTCTATTCACAAGCATCTTTTTATGTTGTACAATGGATCCATTGAAATAATTCTCATCAACATATCTTTTTTCTCGATATCTTCCATTAGTTTGGCATTTATTATTATGGACCAATGAGATACCTATGGTTTGATACATAATAAATTGTCTATCCCATTTTATAGACAGACGTACTGGTTCAAGAATCAATATTCCCTTTTTTATCAATTCTGGAAGAGTTGGATTCGTCTGAATTAACATTACATCCAGGTGCATTTCTCCTCCTTGAATAGAGGATATAGCAATTTCCTTTGCATTTATTAGTCTAAGCAGGAAACAATATACCTTAACATTATTGAAAATTCTGTTATTCAAAAGATCATCCCATCTCAATTGAAAAAGCAAATATTTTTTCAGGAATAACTCCTGTTTTGCTTTCTTGTTACTCTCGGGTTGTCCTTTCTTTTCACGTTTTTGAATGTCCGATTCCGTGTAATCCTTTTCAAAATCTTTTTGTCGTTTTCGTGCGTCTGAGCCAATATTTCCGTGGCCGAGCTGTTCTTTTTCTTCTTGATTTCGATTCTTTAATTCAAGATATTCTTTTTGATTAGATGATATACGAAGATCCTTTTTTTGATTTTCATTAATGTTTTTGTTTTCACTAATGTTTTCATTTCCATTAAAAATCAAAAGAAGTAATTTGATTGGTATAATCCACGGTTTGATCTTATATGCATCATAAAGTGGCACAAATTCTGAGAAGAACCAAGATTTCGTATTTAATATGGGGCGATATAGCATTTCTTTATTCATTCCCATCAAAAAAACTTTTTTTTTTTGATTGGGTGGGTTGATTTCTTGATGAATCGTGAGATAGAAAAGATCTTTCTTATCAATCATTTGATAATAATCAGTCTCGGTCTTAGTCATTTTATTAATGTTGGTCCCGGTATCCGTATCGGTCCAGGACTCAATATCGATATTCTTTCTAAGAAATAAATCGAAAATTTTCCACTCCAAATACTTTCTATCCGTACTTTTACCCGTACCAATAATAGACTCTTCTCCTAGATAATCACTAATACATATATCCCCCAGTACATAAAATGGTTCAATTTTAGGTGTGTTGTAATTATATGGAATCTCTCGGTCCTCGTTTACTTGTAATGAGGATGGATAAATATATGAGTCTTTCCTATCCCCATAATTAATATATTTATATGAAAAAAGATCATATCTGTAGTTTTTTTTTAATTTTTCTTTTTTTATCGTCAATGAATTCACTTCATAATCATTTTTTTTCTCGTAATGAATGAATTGGGCTTTTTCATATGAATTCTTTTTTGAGTCTTTATTTTGAATCGTACGACGCCGATTGACCCTAGTTCGCCATTTTTGCGGTACTAATTTAGACCACCTAGCCTGAGATAAATTGTATTGATAATGACCCCTTAACCAGTTTTTCCACTCATTCATTCCAGAATTCGGAAGTTTTTTATGCCTTGATTTGGAATCTAATATTCTTCGTGTTCCAAAAAAATTCCGGATTCTATCCTTAAGAATAAGATATGCTTCGCGATATTGAAGTAGAGATCTCAAATGATACTTCTTATTAATAGCTTGGATTTGTGATAATTTGTAAAATACAGATGCTTGTGAAAAGGAATATAGGTCACCAGAAATCTTTGATTTATTTTTACTAATATTAGAAATAGACTTTTTTATAGTCGAAATAAAGTGCATTTTTTTTTGATTGATTTCATCAATCCCTTCTTTGTGAATGTATTTATCGATAATCTTTTTTGTTGATTCAAGGAAAAGTTGTACGTTGACTCTAGAAACATTAACAGTATATAGAAAGATATGTATGTATATTCTTTCGTCGAGAAATGTCAAAAAATAGTGCCATTTGCGTATGAATATGAATCTGTTACTTTTTCCTTTTGATATCTGCCAAATATGTTTCTGCGATTCCGATCTTTTATCACCACAACTTGTATCGTTAGGACTAATATTTATATCCGGAGTTAGAAATATTTTTCTTTTGTCTTTTGCACCCCTTTCTATTTGATTTCTGATTAGGGTTGTTCTATCGGACAGATCTTTCTTTTTTTTTTCTGTCAGTGAATAATTTGCCCAATCCATGAATCTAATTCGAATGGTCGATGTCGATTTAGGAACAATTTTATTACTGCTTATGATTATGGAATCTTTTCCATTTTCATTCGGTTCATATACTTTCTTCAATACAAATAAGAAAATTGGATTTACGTTTGCAAACTCTTTGATTTTTCTTTTTAAAAATAGAATCGTTTTGATAATCCATCTTGTTTTTTCTTTTGAGACCTTTATAAACTGTTTTGTTTTTTTTTTGAAAACTCTTAGAACTAGAAAACATTTTTTTTTCACTTTTATCTTTTTTTTTTCGAATTCATTATAAATAGGTTCAAAAAAGGAAGGTTGTTGTCGGGCAGAACCAAAAGGTAGTTCGGTTTCCTTTCCCCAGATTGTTAAAAAACAAAAATTTTCTGTTTTCCCTTTCTTTTGGATTGGATCTCTATGATGGGATCGTAGTTTGGATTTGCGCCAGGGTTTCAGACAGAAAGGAAATAGGATTTTTATCTGAATACCATCTGTTAACCAGTTTTTCGGAAATTCTGTTTCTGATAATTGAACACCATTATAGGTGCATTTAACATGCATTTCTCTATTCCACTCCTTCAAATCCTCGTACCACTCGGGGAATTGAAATAAGAGCATACGGCCGAGGTTTTTAGCTATTATCAATGAAGGCAATATGATGTATTTTCTAAGAATCGATTGGGTTACTAACATAGTACCTCTTATTGCTTGAGCAAATATAAAAGTATCCCAAGTTTCTGCTATTGCTATCCGTTCATTCTCGTTTTTTTTATCTTCAATTTTTTTTGCCTCTTCTTTTGCCTCTTCCTCCTCAGAATCCGAAGTTTTGAGTTTCGGTCCTGTATCTATCCAATTTCTAAAAATTAGATTCATTGTTCGGGAGATATCAAAAGAAAAAAAAAAAGTTTTGTCTATTCTGTCCAAAAAAAGCAGGGAATGTGCATTCGCTTGAAACATTTCCCAAGTAACCATTTTACGTCTTTGAGCGCGTATGGATCCTTTTACTATATCCCGACGAAAATCTGATTGTTGCGAGTAACGTACCAAAGCCAACTCTTCTGCTTGATCACTATTAGTACTGGTACTAGTATGAGTATTGGTATTCTGATCCGGATCCGCCTTATCAGTATAAATTACCACACGTTTGGCTTTTCTTGAACGAATCCCATGATTTTCTGTTGATTCTTCTGATTCTTCCTCATTTTCCTCCTCCCGCTCTTCAAAAGAATTGATCAATTTGTATGATCGTCGAGGAATCTTTTTACCGATTTCTTCTATTCCAATAGATTTATTTTGAATTGTTTGATTATTTTGATCAGTTGTAATTACATCGAATAGAAATTTCAAACATTTTTTTTGATTTTCTGAATCAAATCTTCTTTGTTCGGATATTAAAACAAGCTTTTTAAAATTCAGACTAAAACCAGTTGTTGATTTCCTAGCTAATTCACTGATAGAGGTCAAGAAAGGACCAATGTCTGTCGATAATGGTTCTCCATTAAATGTATCCGTTTTATGTTCAAGTTTTTGGTAATCAGTAGGAAGCCTATCATGAATCTTATTTATCCAAACCATTCCTATAGAATCTTCTGTCCCTATAGAATCTTCTG